GGCCCCGGGGGAGTTTACTCGACCCATTCTCCAGTCTCCCGCACAGCTCAAGTAAGTGTGCGACTCCGTATGAGGACCTCTTTCCCTTCTGCCCACTCTCCGTTCACACGGTTCTCAAAGCAGAGGAGGAAGGGTGGGCAGCAGGTACCACGAGCCCTCTGTCCCACACATCTATCCAGAAGCAAGTGTAGTTCACCGGTTCCACCGAATGCTCCTATCTCTCGGCAAAGATCGTGTGAGTGTGCAGTTATGCTTCGGATGCTTCGCCATAGAATAGATCAACCCAGTTCCCGTTCTTTTCCGGTGCACTCGCTTTATATCTCCGACACACAAGGAAGGACGCGGTGGGAAGAAAGCAGCCCTAGCCTCTGTCCGGCCGATCATTCCGCTGGCATCTTGCATTCACGCCTCCGTTTGACTGCCGCTCGGGGATGTAGTTGTAGATACGTTAGTCTTAGTGGGTCGTTGGCTCCACCAGTTATCTCCTTCTACGACATGCTGTTGTCGTCGCCATATTCCATATGTAACTTAGTCATCTCTGCCTCGCTGCGGGTCAGCACCCCCGAAAGAAACGGAGGACTTCATTCAGTGACTCCGCGATCGCCCTCTGAACGATCAGAATAAGGTAAAGCTTGAAGATAAGTTTTGTACTCTATTAATTTCTCAGTCCCTCTAGTCGGGTGGGCGCCGGCCGGTCTTTCGACCAGATCCCCCTAAAAACCGTACGTGCGGGTCTCCCCGCATGCGGCTCACGCCATTCGAGGTGGCCCAGCCCAGCATTCATTCGCAAATCAATCCTGTAGTGAAATTGAGACTGCTTGACCTCGGAAGCTAATTCGCGTGTAGGCAGCGCTGTCTGTCGTACCGTTGACTCGAGATCTATTCATTGAATTGACTTTCTTAGATTTTTTCTATGGGCTCGCTCCCTCTTTTTCCAAGAATTGATGCACTTCCCTTTACTTCATAGGGCCTTTTCTAATAGGGGAAAAGCCTTCCATTTCCGTCAAATGACCCGGCCTCCCCTGGCTCTTCCACCGTCCGGGCTCCCTTTCCCGCCTATGCTATGCTCCCCCGGCGCAGGCCTACCACGCTTCGCGCCTGCGGCGTTTTCGCCAGACGGTCTTTGCCAGTAGTGCCATCCTCCCCGCTGGCTGTATGGGCAGGTTGCCCCTCGCTGCTGCGTTCTGTTAGGCTATGGATTATAGGAACAAATGTAGTTGAATGAGACAGCAGGCGGGTTACACGTTCCACTGTGCCGAGATGTGAGGTGCAGGTGGTGATGATCACCCCGGGGTATGCGCGGGAGCCCTTGACAGGCACTCCAGGACCCGCCAACGCTCATTCAAACCCGGGTCGGTCGGTCCTCCATTCATCCGACCAGAGGTGTGGATAACGAGGCCACCTTCACAACCTTCTCCCTTCTGTCCCTATGTTGTAGTAAGGTAGGGCGGTTCGCTTGAGTAGCTCAACCGCCCCTTAGCCCGGTGCTCATGACGCGCTACGGAACCTCCACCGTGTCGGGGGACCAAGCAGGGCATAGCTAGCGGCATAGGAGCCGACTCGGCGTCAGCGGCTTCGTGCCGCACTGGAGTAATCCAATATGTGGTTCCGCACGTTCCACCACTTCTCCGTTCATTTCCAATACTGATCGTGAAACACCATGAGCAGCAGGATGTTGAGGTCCGGAATTCGAAGTGAAATTTTTGATTTGCCTGTTCCTAGTCGTCATGGGAAAGAAAGGCAGAAATAAGAAAGATATTATTCCCTCTGAGCTTGTCCAGTACTACCAGTACAAAAAATGCATCTCCTTCGCCCGCGCGCGATAGCTCTACCAGGCGTGGCGCTGGCGTGCAAGCGAAGCGCTATTGGCGGCAATAAATAGCTCACTGAGCGATGATTGATTCAGTCCCTACCTCTGAAAGCGGAAGGAAGGCTGTGCCCTCGATTGTTCCAGAGAAAAGGATCATGGCGCCCCAGAACCGTGACATCCAGCAGCAGCATCTCCTTGCATGCGAGAGACAACTATGCCTGCCGTTATTCTCGGCTCTGTTATGAAAGAAAGCGGCAGACTCCCTAATGAGGGATTGACGGAGATTAGGGTTCTCCTTTCTCTCCTCCACCCATCCGCGGGGGGGTTCAGTATCCATCTCCGCAGATATTTCCAGATCGCGAGACATAATGTTCTCTGCGACACTGGAATCGATTTCTGCCATTTCCGGAAAGTGAACGGACAGCCGCCCTTCCCCCTTCTCACAATGTTCCCGAACTTGCTAAAGAATCAAAGTGTGAATGGCACTTCGAAGTGCCTCACGTTTGGGGTCGGCGTGGGGAACTTCCACCGGTTCTGGAGCCAGCGGGTTCTGAATGACCTCCCTCTTACGGTTAAAAAAGTGGTTAACCATCTCGAATAAATCCATCCATCTCGTCGAGACGAAAAACGTGTCTCAACTACAGCCAACTCCCCTGTTTCCCTATCGAAAAACTAACCCTACAACATGGATGATAGAAATGCTAACCAAGTGACACCCTTCCTTATACACTAATAAAGGAGAAAGGCCATGGGTCATGAAAGAGGTTGACCCCCATCCCCCTTCACTATGTATGGCCAATGAACTCCTCGCTTTAGTCCGTTCTTTTTCTTCTTTGGGCTCGGGTCGATAGTCGCCGTGGTAGTAATGTCCCGGAGCCCGGCTACCGACCCGAGGCACCGATCGGGAAAGTCATAAAGGGACGTTAAACGTAATTCGTTAAGGGCGTTACTACAAAAAAGAAAATCCGAGTCTTGGCAGTTCAAGTGAAAGTTTATTATACTAGTCCCACTAAGATGGCGGGGAAACGGACTTCCGAGAGAGCTGCTTTCGCCTCGGTAATTACCTAACGAGAGAGAGCCGATGCCAAAGTCGCCCTTTACGCGAGGGAACGCCAGACAGACTGACCTCTGCTAACTACGTTTTATATATACTGGAAGCTAGAGAGATACTATACTGACGGTATAGTGCCGCCACCAGAGAAGGCTGCTTCATGCTAGGCGTCCGGACCTACTACGCCCGAGCCGCATTCCCGGCACACTAGCTATATCCACTAAGGCTTCATCCCACTTCATCCTACGAACTATACCTGATATAAAGGCATTCTATAACAATTCGACGACTTGAAGAAAGCAAGAAAACGATAGCGATCGGTTTGGGAGCGTCACGGGGGGAATGTTGAAAACAATCTTATTGGAAGCGGCTTGAGAGTGAGGGCAATCGTCATAGTCAGCCAGCGAGCAATCCCAAGAAAGCCAGCTACCTAGCCTTTCCCCATCGCTAGCTTAAACTGAGGAATAAGAATCGGAAAAACAAACCTCCAAGCCCCCATAAAGTAAGGTAAGCTATTTCAATGTTATTATTCTGTCTCTTTCTTCTGTCCGGTATCAAAGCCACTCGAAGTCGAATGCCTCACCCGCACCTACTTCGTCGCACCAACTCCCTCAAACACAAGGGAGCGGGCACTGCTCTCAGCCTGTCGTAACAACAAAACGAAACTCCATACCGTCAGATCATTACCTTATTCCTAGAACGGAATATAGACATTGGTACAACAGGGGGCTCGAGAGACCTCGAGCGACACATCGTAATTTACGCTAACCTCAGCGTACCATCGGAGAGACTTTAGCCACTAACCCCTGGATGGAAGGGAAGAATGAGGCGATCAAGAAAGTCCTCCCCCTAGGATAAAATGTCCGAAGACCTTTTCATTACAAACAAAGCGAAGGCGCTACTTAGCCCTATAAAGAATGAAGGCCCGTACGACACCCGACGTTAACACTCCCAAATCTGGAAATGCTAACCACAGTTTCAATGGTAACGGGAATACGCCAGACGGCGAAAGCATACAAAGATAGTGGCGCTTCCATCGCTTAGATTTAGGGCGATAGGGCGCACCACAGATACGAAAAATGACTGCTCAATCGAGAGGTCAAAGACAGAGACATAGTACCAGTTCCATCTCTAATCTTTGAGAAAATCGGGGTTTTTTCCACATAATAGCGTCAACCAAAGACCGGAGCATCTTAGCAGACACTGGAGAGAAATCCCTGTCACTTCGTCGCTCCAAAATCTTTTGGCAAACTCCAATCAAGGAATTCCAATAATAAAAAAAGTTTGAAATGAGAGACTTTTCTTTAGATATAGTTATAGTACACTGAAACTATGTATTATGTATGGTAAGCGGCCGCCACCTTCTCGTCGGCGATCACCGTCGCCAAGAATGGCATAGTCGCAAAGCTTCGTCGTGCCATACACCCTCTCAGCAGCTATCCACACAAGCATATGATGTGTAAGTGTGAATAGAGGCCAAGAACGACAAAATCCGAGGGGTTGACCCTTCGTGAACGTCACAACCGATGACCTATAGCCTTTATTTATTATTAGAAACTATATTGTAATTGAAAGACTAAAGAAAAAGTATGAACGTCCAGGAAGTTGCAAAGGGATTCCCGAACAACCCTGCAATCATACAGGACGTCAGAATAACAGGTAAGGAATCGGTAGCTGCCTTGAAAGAAAAAGAAAATCATTTGATCTTGATTCGAAAGTACTGCAACGATTGAGTCTGGTTATAGGTCAAAATCAAACTATACCTTGCCAAAACCGTCATGGCCCAATCATGTATAGGCCGTACCAAGGCCTGATACAAGGGTGAGCCAATAGGGAATAACCTTTTCTTCCCTGCTTCCTCGACCTTCATTCCCCTCCTGCAGCCAAAGTGATAGCGGCTGTAGCATCCACCGGTAATGTGTGGAAGAGGGTAAGCTTTCTATGTGGATGGGACGTATCAACACCTTTTGCATCTTTTAAAGAAAATATCGAGGAAGAATATTGATTGTGTTGGGTCCTGAGGACCAGGATGGCCGAAGATCAAAACCTAAATGTGCCAGGGGTTGATCATCGAAGCCAGGGCAATAACGATGAAGGAATTTGAGCGCTGATGTAGCTAACAGCCACCTTCATAGTCGATTCATTAGGGTCGTCACCTTCTACCCTCTCACTTGTTCTACCTCTTTAGGGGGAAGTATCCACCGTTTTCTTTGTCTCTTAAGCCGGGACTTCCTAAAGAAAACTGCAATCGTAGTTTATCAACCACTCACAAGACCACCGAGATCTTCGACTTAGCTCCCAAAGGTAATCCACCCGGCCCTTCCCCAACCTATACAAGGGGAGCGAAAGATAACGAAAGGGAGACAAAGTCCTAACTAAATCATAACACAAGCTAACCATTCCATCTATCATATCAGTCGAGTCGATCCGATTCGTTCTTATCTCTCGATAACGCAAGAGAGAACTTATGACTTCGCGGATGGAGAGGGATTCGAACCCCCGGTATTCCTATCAATACTTCGGTTTTCAAGACCGACTCTTTCAACCGCTCAGACATCCATCCCCTTCGCGCTTCGCCCGCCCTATCTATCCGCGCGCTGGCAGGTAGGGGCTTATCTATGTGATTCGCTACGCTTGCTTGCGCCTATCGGCGGACTGACTCTATTGCCTGCCGGTTACCGAAACTTTTCCGGTAGTACGAATCGCTACGCTTCGCTTGTTTCTATATGATAATATGCACCTTGGTTGCTGCGCTCCTTGCGGGTAATAGCAACAAGAGAGTGAAGAACGAATGATCCTCCAAACAAAAAGAGTGATTGAGTCCGACTCAAGCGAGTGAGTGAAAAGCGTGGCAAGAGAGCGAGTTCGACTCGCGAACGATCAGCAAGTGAAGGACCGATCCTTTTGCGCCAGTACTGTTGCGAGACTGGTACTTGGCGGCTCACGAGCAACATATAGACTGACGGTTGCCCATCACTCACTCGCTCTCTTTTGAAGGCCCTTTCTATTCTCTTTCTAGTATGGTTCCCCTATAAGAACACTGAACGCCCAGCTTCGCAGAGCAGCTCTCTCCCCAGCCCACAGCATAGTGTGAAATCAGGATCGTTTCATCGAGCACCATTTTCTTTTATCTCGAAAGGTGTTCTGACTCTATTGGATCAAGTCATAACCTACGCCTTCTACTAGTATACTACTATGGAGAGACTAAGCTCTATTTCAGAGATTGGACTCTCTTCCCCTACTATTAAGTAAGGATTAGCCCCTACTATTAAGAAACTGTTCCCGAGCCAGGTTCCCTGGATCCACGTGTTCCTAGTCGGGCCTAAATGGATGAATGAAGAAGGGGGCGGGCAGCACTATAAAGAAAGAAGCCCGGCCACACACACCTCTTTTTAACCGACTAAAGCCGGATCCACTACACGGCTAGAATCAGAGAAAGATTGAGAAAGAAACCCCAACCCACCTTGTTTGTGTACTGGAACCCTATCTTACTAATAATAAGAAAGAGGGGCGGGCAAGGGAAGGGATATAACTCAGCGGTAGAGTGTCGCCTTGACGTGGTGGTTCCCAATACGAACGAGTCGCTTCTAGCCCTCTCCTGTTCCTTCCCAATATGCCTATTTTTTTTAATGCCGATTTCAGTAATATTGACTTTGCTTCTTATTCATACTATGAAAGGAGACGAGCTACTCCATTGGCTTATCTAAAGTCTTAACTGTGAACTAATAAACTTATGTACCGGAAAGGATGTTGGTCCTAACAATCAAAACCAGTACAACCAACAATTAACAATCGATCGTCCGTGCGGGAAGAAAGACTATATGGATGGAGGCTTTGAAAAAGGGTGGTAAACCACCTTTCTCTTTTTTGAATAGTTTCTTGTAGTATAAAAGCTTTCCGTTGCAGCGCCAGTTAAGGTGAAGGTTGTGCCTATCATGACGATTCCAATGACTAGCTCGAGTTCAGTTCAAGCTTTGATTCGTGTTTGCCTAGTTCTTGGGCTAACAAGGCAATGTCCATTGTTGCCAGCGATTATGATTTCGGTTACGACGACAAGGCTCTCTTTGAGAAGACCTACTGCTACTCCGCATACGAGGCTTTTGGTGTGCCTTCTCCTCTTAGGGGGGTTGAAACCACTGAAGACTGTTAAACTCGTTCTTATGTTGGCTTTTCTGTCTATTGCCTTCAATGGCTTAGTAAGTCCGTGTGCTTTCTACCTATTTCTTCTCCATAAACAATGTTCATTGCCTTTTGATGTCCATTGCCACTACTATACCCACCAGGCTCATTGGTCCAGTGATGAACAACTTCTCTTTAAATAATGGATTTATCCGTGAAACTCGTTTAGGCGCAATAAGGGAATTCATTCTTCCAGGCGTAAGCCCATTCCTTGTGAGAAAGTCACCAATATATTAGGATTTCCAAGATCTTCAAAGACGGATCTGAAAGAGGTTCCAGTAAAGGGAATTTATTATTGACCAACCTTGAAGAGATAGGGGGATTAGCCCCAATTCGACGATGAAGGATAATGTGACTGAGGAAACCACTATTGCAGCTTTCAATGAGGCCATTCGGGATGACCGTCGAAATAGAAGTACTTAGAGCTGAGCCGCACACTTTGGATCAAGCCATTGCTACTGCCCATAAACAGGCAAATCTTAATGTCAAGCTTGGACTGAAGACTTTTAAGGGTTGCAAACTCCCAAACCCTAGCCAGAACACTACTTCCAAAAACCTTGTGAATCTTGTCAACCTAACCATTGCTACTGTTAACACCCAAAGAGAACCTAAGAGACCTAATCCTCAGAATGTGCAAAACCCACCTCATAATGACAAAGGTAACTAAGGGGGTAGAGGCCATTGTGAATACTGTACACCTGCCACCTTAGCAGCCTTAGTCGTAGATTAAGGATCATGCAGAGACCCCCAACTCAGCCTATAGTTAGACCTCCACTTTATAGGTTCCGTTCCGTCAGCAGCCAAACCTAGCCCAACCTACTTAAACACGACTTGATGATTTGCAAAGTACGAAGGACTTATACATAAATTATAGGGAACCTTATGTAAATGGTGAGATGTACCAACCACACAATCCTCCAACATTGTTTGGGTTGATTATCCTAGATATAACCAAAACCATACGAGACCTAGACACAACCAAAATCTTTGGTGCCCCATCCACCTAATTAAGGGACATGACTTGGACTCTTGCAAAATATGAAAAGAAAAATAGTTGGCTGAAGATGACACCTCTCCCTAGTTGCCTATTCACCCAGACAACCAACACTTAGGCATTTACAGGGAACCTTTCCCTAACCATAGCCGTGACAACCCACGAATAAACTCAAACCTTTCGACCTACTATGCCCAAGCTAAGTCAGTTGAGAGATCAAGATCCAATAGCCTCAACTCAGGCCCAAACCCCTTAGAGAATGCCACGTAGAGAACCATCGGCCACATAAACTTCTATATTCCACCCGATTCGCCCCATGCTGTCACTCGAAACCAAGCTGCTCAAACTAATGCTAGCTAGGCTGTGAACTTTTAAGGGGTAGATAGCAATCCAAGCCAACTACCCTCACCTCAACCAATAGAAATGCTGCAAATAACTTGAGAAGTGCCTAGAGAGTTCCTACGAAAAGAGACTACATCATCATCGATAAGCTGAGCTCCACCCGCATAAGCATTTCCATGTTAGAGCTGCTTAAAACTTTGCTTGTGCGTAGGGATGCTTTTGTGAGAGAAGTGCTACGACCTCCTCTCAATTGATACCATGCTGGTTTGGATCAAAAGAATATACTGCTGAACCTAGTGACTGACTACTTTATGCAACTACTCGCTAGTTAGCCTTAAAGCTAGCTCTCACTAACAAAGCCAGTGAAATCTCCATCAGCTTTGTGTTTCAGGGTATACCCCCGCCTTTTCTAAGGTGCCATTACTTGCCCTTTCCGCCGGTTGTCTTAAACTTGTCTTATTGCTGCTTTGTCTTAGTGCTTTACTTGCCTTCAACATTGTCTCAACATAACAAAAAAGGAAAGAAGAAGCTGCTAGTACCAGCAATTCTTCAATCTTTGTATCAGTTCGAATGCAAGTATCCGCTGTTTCAATGGTAGAATGTCAGTTAAATGCCATAAGGGTAAATACCAGTCTTAGCTGTTTGAAATGCTTAACATCAGCTAGTTGCTCGAGTGCCTTTTATCGAGAGTTCTTCTAGGAGCTTTAGCTCGAATACCAACATCAGCTCTCTTGCAGACCCTGCTTGAAAATCGAGAGAAAACGGATTAGTTAGAGCTAGCAGAGGCTAGAGCAGCATATGATCCATCAGTGGCAGAGCCAGATGCAGTAGTTCCTATGGTTTACCCTGAACAAGTAGTTTCAGCAACAGTAGACCCAGCATTTAGAGAGCGATACCACCCTGCAAAGGCAGGGGGAAAGCTATAGGCATCAGCAGAAAGGCAAGCAAAGGCGTAGGTAGCAGATCTACCAGCATCACTATCGGTCAACTTCAAGTGCTTAATTAACTGCTCCATCAACAGAAACGACTGAAGCGGCTGCAGGAAGGTATGCTGCTTACTTAGATGCTACTGGTGGATCATATGTTCCCACCTATGTCTCTAGTGATGCTTCAACCTTCGTTTCTGCTGCTCCTGCTGGGTATAGAACTTAGAAGGGTACTGATCCTGGATCTACTACTGGCCCTGCTCGCTTTGTTTATGCTCCTGTGGGGACTGGCTTTCGAACTGACTCGACATCTGCTGAATAAATTCCTCCCCGGGTGAATCCGGATACCAAGCAAGTATATCCCTGACTAATGGGAAGACCCCCTCTATGATCCGGAGAACCGGCACACTGACCCTATATCAATCACCGCCCGCGTTATCAATGGAATGATTAGCTAACCTTCGACGGTCTGTGAAGTCTTTCCCCCCGGCTCTTCAATCCTAGTATACGAAAGGTCATGTCCATTCATTCCCGAGGTAGTCCTCTACCAAGCAAGAGGAATCTCTTTCTCTTAGCCTATCACCGCCTTAAAGCCTTAAAGAAGGGAAGGTAAGGGACCGCTTTCCTTTTATGCTTCCCTACGTGGAAAATGAATCAAACCTGTTTTCCGTTTTCCAGGCGCCTGCTGGTATTCTAAA